AATTCCCGAAATCCGGTAGAAGAAAGAATATAAACAAGCAAAATTTTTTTGATTATACATAATTACATAACATAATTGCCAACAAAAATTTGTTTATTTTTAGAGCTTGATGTTGATAAATCCGCGGATCTAGAAATTCATTTCGGACAATTGAACCTTCTCAAACTGTTTCTTTTTAAGAACCAAAAAGATTTGTGCCAAAATAACAGATGCCAAGAATAGCAAAAGACCTTGGACACGTAATGGATCTTGAAGTACTATTTCCGCATCCCCCTGACCAAATCCACCCACATTAGGATTACTCGTTAATGGTTGATCAAGTTGGATGGATTCGCCCTCTGAAACAAGAAGTTCCGGTCCTGGAGGGATAATATCAACCACTTGACGTCCATCCGATGCATTCGCTATGGTTATTTCGTACCCCCCCTTTTCTTTTCGTATGATTTTGCTTACTATACCTGCTGCTGTAGCATTATAAACATTATTGTTACTCTTGCTCCCGTCGGGATAAATCTGACCCCTTCCCCTGTTCCCGCCTACGTATATGGGATATTTTAAGAAGTGAACATCTTTCTTAGTAGCGGGGTCCGGGGAAAGAATAGGAAAGGTGATTTCACTATATTTCTGACCAGGAACAGGACCTATCACAAGAATATTTTTTTTAGTGGGGCGATAGCTCTGAAAAGACAGATTTCCTATCTTTTCTTTTATCTCGGGCAAAATACGATCGGGAGGGGCTAATTCAAACCCCTCGGGTAAAATAAGAACAGCCCCTACATTCAAAGCTCCTTTTTTACCATTAGCAAGAACTTGTTTCAGTTGCAGATCATAAGGAATTCGAACAACTGCTTCAAATACAGTATCAGGAAGTACCGCTTGTGGAACCTCGATATCCACGGGTTTATTAGCTAAATGGCAATTGGCACATACAATACGGCCAGTCGCTTCTCGTGGATTTTCATAACCCTGCTGTGCAAAAATGGGATATGCATTTGAAAGGGGTGCCTGGGTTATTATATATATTATGAGCGATACGGAAATGGATCGAGTAATCTCTTTCTTTATCCAAGAAAAGGTATTTTTAGTTTGCATGGTCCAATCATTGATCCCGAAAATTTATACAATAAAATTAGGCAGGTCGCTAGTATAGTTCCCTATCTATAATTTTGCTATTTACTTAAATATAAATAATTTTACTGGAATATTGAAGGAATCCCTTGGATGGGTAGAAAGAATAAGTACAATTTTGAATGTTTTGCTTATCCACAAAGTAACAAATATTATAATTGGATCGTTCAATCATTTTTCAGTCATTCATTGAATGATAAATCACTACAAGTGAAGGAGATACACGATTTAAATAACGAAAGATCCAATATTTAAAAATTGTATCTAAAATGACTGGAAAAGTAGAAACAAGACCGGATATAATTTGATCATTATGAGCAAATCCAAAATCTTTGTAGACAGAGCCAATCATTAGTTCCCAACCGTGGGGCGAATGGAATCCTATACATAAATCAGTTAATAAAAGAATAGAAAAAGCTTTTATTGTGTCGCTTAAGTTATATAGGAATTCTTGAACCCAAGAGTTAAGAATAGCAAGTTCTTCATTACCTATAATAGAATAACCACTTAGAATAACGAAACAGATTATATTTGTAGAGAAGTGTAAAATTGTATGCGTGCGATCCTCATTGTGCATCTTGATCAATTGGATCGTTTCTTTGTAGATTTCGATGCGAGGCTTTTGTAAATGTGCTTCCGGGTATTCCTTTAACATTTCGTCCAAACGTAGGAGTTCCTCTAAGTCTATGAATTTTTTTAGAATACTCTTTTCTTGAATATCATTCAAAAAGATTTCGGATTGCCTAGTATTCCACCAATTTGTAACCCAAGATTCCAGACTTTTATTAAATGAGAGAGAGATCCACCAAGGCAAAAATACTATAGATGCAAGATATAGAAGGGAAATTAATACTTTCTTTTTTGCCATTTTTTCGTCTGTGAATTTTTTAATTTTTACTGAACGCACCTCGTTCGTCGACTCTATACGATACTGATATTTCTATCAAGCATAAGTTCTATTACAAGTTATCGAGCCCATGAATATATTTCCGATTTTTTTTTTTGTGATTCAGTACAGTGGTTAGTCCTTGAATTTAGAAAGAATACAGAAATAGAATAAGAAAAAGCCCACTTCAAATTAATAGTAGTCGGATTGCGAGACGAAAGAACTCCCGTTCTATCAAAATATCAAATATTTCTAAAAAAAAAAATTCTTTACTTTATTATATTATGATTTATTATGAAATGTTTTGTTTTAATATATGATGAATCTAATATTTAGATTTGTTACTGAATTGAGTTAAGTGGGTTTACATACGCATAAAAAAATTGTGGACACAAACAATTTTGTTTTAGAATTATTTCGTAGCGTTTGCTTTGGTTCGAATAAGCGTTCTGAAGAAACTTCAGTTAAGTTATGCTATATAAAAAACGAGGATTCTTGAGTTTTTTCTCTCTTGCAAAGTATTAATTCTTCAGTTCCTTTTTTCAAAATACTTCAATTGGTACACGCAAGAAATAGGCCAATTCAGCAGCTTTTTGCTCAATTTCTCGTGGAGTCAAATTCTCATCAGTACGAGTCAAGGGAATAGCACCCTGGCCTTTGATTTCCATATAAAGGACACGACGAGCATAAATACCTTCTTTAATTTCTATTCTGATGGACTGAATGTCTTTCATAAGGAATCGGAGGAATATGCGACGATTTTTTCCAGGAAATCCCCAACGAAAAATACACACTACGCCCTCTTTTATATCGAATCGATCATAACCACTACCTACATTCCACGAAATTGTGCACCACAAATAGGAGCTAATAAAAAGACCTGCGATCCCATAGAAAGACATCACGATCCCTTGTGGAAAAAAAATTATTTGCTGAGAAGGAAATAAAGATATAAAATTCCTACCAAAATAACTGGACGTTCCAACCAATAAAAACCCTAATGAACCTAAAAAAAGAATAAAGGCCCAGCAGAAATTACTTGTTTTTCGGGACCCCGCTATAAGTTCTATCCATATACGTTCTGATCGCCAACTCATACTATAACTAGACCTAGTTGCATTTTATTGGAATTGGGAGAATAACAAAAATAAATTTTATTTTACTTTTTTTTGTTTCCGAAGTAACTCTCATCAACCAGCACTATTATGATGTGAACGTTTAGGGGTAATTCATAGAATTTCTTAGGTCCAAACTAAAATAGTAACATCCCTTTCACATGATTTCCGAATACATATAGATATATTGACTTTACATTTCAGAAATTCTCCCCGATCCCGATCTATTTGAAAATAGTGATAATTCATTTACCCATAATATCATGTTTATACATACATAAGAGCTTATGACCGAAGGAAGCCACATGTTATACCATATTCTACTAAATAGATATCCGTGTTATGATCCAAGTAAGTCTTAAAAAAAAAGATTCGTCCTTATTGTATCTAAAAAATCTTGTTTTTTTGAACATAAAGAGATAAAGAAGCCATTGCAATTGCCGGAAATACTAAGCCCACTAAAGGCACAAAAATTGAGGGGAAGCTGTTGAGAGTTATCATAGAATGGGTACCTCTATTTAATATTTGTACCTGTTATTTATTGTTATATTTATTGTTTTATATTAATATTTTAACTTTATCCTTATATTGTTATAAAGATATATTATAATAAAGATATATTATAATTCATATATAATTGTTATATTATACTAAGTATACCTAAGTGAGTATATATACTTAATAGGGAGTATATAAGTATATGTTTTAATAAATATATATTAATTAATAAAATCCAATAAATATGTAAATAAATGGACCTATAAATCTTTCTACATGTTTCTACATGAAATATATGTATGATAATCCACCCTTTATATTATTTGTATTATTAGTTATTATCTTGTTCTTGTCTTATAAATTTAATAATTTTATAAAATTTACTAAAGAAAGGATTTATTACAAATTCTCAAAGAATTCATTATAATAATACGACCCAACAAAAAGGATTTTTAGTGGGGGGTGATTTTTGGGAGATATAGAAAGATGCAAGACCTTGTTAACCAATTTCACGGAAGAAAGAATTCACTCTTTTATTTTTTTTAATAGGGATTTCCTGGTTAGTAACCAGGAATATCGATAAAAAGATGATCTGGATGATTCTTTCTACAATTTAATCTTATGTTACCAAAGAAAAAATCCATTCTTCGTATTTTTACTTTGATTCCTATATTTGATTCCTATAAATTAAATAACTACTTGATCACCACACATAAAAAATTTTATTAAGTTTTAATAAATTAATACTCTTATTAAATTTAGACTCTAAGGCTCGACTTGATCGATCTAATTTTTATTCAAAGGAAAGAAAGCATGTAGCCTAAATAACTCACCCAGAACGCCCTTTAAAGGATTACGTGGTACGATTGGATCGAATAAGCCCTTATGGAATAAATATTCAGCCACTTGTGAATCCTCAGGTACTGTCTTATTCAATGTTTGTTCAATTACTCTTTTACCCGCAAATGCAATGTAAGCATTGGGTTCGGCAATAATGATATCTCCCAACATACCAAAGCTGGCCGTCACCCCACCTGTGGTAGGGGATGTAAGGATTGATACATAAAATAACTTTTTATTTGATTGATAATCATATAAAGCAGAAGATATTTTAGCCATTTGCATCAAGCTCAAACTTCCTTCTTGCATGCGTGCTCCTCCGGAAGCACACACTATAATAAGAGGTAAAAATTGATTGGTAGCATACTCGGCCAAACGTGTGATTTTTTCGCCCACTACAGATCCCATACTACCCCCCATAAACTGAAAATCCATAACTCCAATTGCTACGGGAATACCATTTATTTGGCCTGTGCCTGTTTGAACGGCCTCAGTTAATCCTGTATTTTTTTGATAAGAATCAATACGATTTT